TTTTTGGTCCAATCCCCCGGGAGTTGAGACAATTAAATTTTACTAAAATAGTTTCATTAGCTCCTGAGGTATTATAAAAAAAATTCAAAAAAAAAAATGGAGTAGAATCTGTCTCACGTATATAATTTTAAGATTAAAATTAAAGTAAGATAAACACAATAATCCATAGACAATAAAAAAAACACGTTGAGAATATAAAATTTTTGAGTCCCATAATTAGAGTTTATCATGGGTAGGGACACTATTGCTGAGATAATAACTTCTATACGGAATGCTGATATGGATCGAAAAAGAATGGTTCGAATCCCATCCAGTAATATTAACGAAAAGATTGTAAAACTCCTTTTAAAAGAAGGTTTTATTGAAAGTGTGAGAAAACATCGAGAAAACAACAAGAATTTTTTAGTTTTAACTCTGCAACATATCAAGACTAAAAAAAGGACCTTTAGCAATATTCTAAATTTAAAACGGATAAGTCGACCCGGTCTACGAATGTATTCTACGTCTAAAAAAATACCTAAAATTTTAGGCGGGATGGGGGTTGTAATTCTTTCTACTTCACGTGGTATAATGACAGACCGAGAAGCCCGACTGCAAAGAATCGGGGGGGAAATTTTGTGTTATATATGGTAATATTTTAAAGATCACAATAAAGAACAAAAATCACTTTCTTTTTTTTTTTTAAGTTCTGTTTGTGAAAATAGGCTAAATCCTTTTTTAGTTTACTTCAGAACAAGTCGATGAATCTTTTGCAACACAACAATGATTCAAAGGAGTCGTTTCTCAACTTAGCTATTCATTTAGCAAGAATAACAAAATTATAAATTTAAAATAGAAAAAAATGAATGTATTTATTAGAATCTTCCAATAAAACCGAAACTCTAAAGTAAATTTAAAAGAAATGTAAGGAGTCTTTATATGAAAATAAGAGCTTCTGTTCGTAAAATTTGTGACAGATGTCGATTAATACGGAGAAGGGGACGACTTATAGTAATATGTTCCAATCCCAGACATAAACAACGACAGGGATAATAAGACTTCGCAACTTAACTTAGTAACTAAACCAATTCTATAAATGAAAGAATTGTGAAATGGATATATCCATATAGTGTATCGCTGACTCAGATTTAAAAAATGCTTAATGGTAAAATATATATCGAAAATTAGTTCGCGTAGAAAGGGCGGACGTAGTGGTTCACGTCAGAATGCACGTAGAATACCAAAAGGAGTAATTCATGTTCAAGCCAGTTTCCATAATACCATAGTGACTATTACAGATGTACAGGGACGGGTAGTTTCTTGGTCCTCTGCCGGTACTTCTGGATTCAAAGGAACCAGAAGAGGAACACCTTTTGCTGCTCAAACCGCGGTAATAAATGCTCTTCGTAAAGTAATGAATCGAGGTATGCTACGAGCTGAAGTATTTATAAAAGGTCCCGGTCTCGGAAGAGATGCAGCATTACGAGCTATTCATAGAAGCGGTCTACTATTAACTTTTATAAGGGATATAACCCCTATGCCACACAATGGCTGTAGACCCCCCAAAAAACGACGTGTGTAGAAATCAAAAGTGAACCTATATCAAGAGAAATAGAAGATTCACTAATATACTAAATCAAAATTTTTATGGTTCGAGAGAAAGTAGCAGTATCTACTCGGACACTACAGTGGAAATGTGTTGAATCAAGAATAGACAGTAAACGCCTTTTTTATGGCCGCTTTATCCTATCTCCACTTATAAAAGGTCAAGCCGATACAATAGGAATTGCGATGCGAAGAGCTTTACTGGGAGAAATAGAAGGGACATGTATCACACGTGTAAAATCTGAGAAAGACTCGCATGAGTATTCTACCATAGGCGGGATTCAAGAATCGATACATGAGATTTTAATGAATTTGAAAGAAATTGTATTGAGGAGCAATCAATATGGAACTTGTGATGCGTCTATTTGTATCAAGGGACCTCGACATGTAACTGCCCAAGATATAATATTACCCCCTCATGTACAAATCGTTGATAACACACAACATATAGCTTGGTTGACAGAACCTATTGATTTTTTTATTGGATTAAAAATAGAGAGAAATCGCGGATATTTCAACAAAGCGGACCTTCACTTTGACGATGGAATTTATCCTATAGATGCTCTATTCATGCCGGTTCAAAATGCGAATCATAGTATTCATTCTTATGGGAATGAAAAACAAGAGATACTTTTTTTGGAAATATGGACAAATGGGAGTTTAACACCAAAAGAAGCACTTCATGAAGCCGCCCGAATCTTGATTGATTTCTTTATTCCTTTTTTCCATATGGAAGAAGAAAGCTTATATTTAGCGGATGCGGAACACAAAATTCCCCTATCCTCCCTTATCTTTTATAATAAAGTGACTAAACTTATAAAAAAAAAAAAGAAACTTTCATTGAAATTAATTTTTATTGACCAATTAGAATTCCCTCCCAAGATATATAATTGCTTGAAAAAGTCAAATATATTTA